ATCCACTTGGTTTCAGACTTGGTACAACTCAACATCATCATTCCTTTTGGTTCGAGAAACCAAAAAATTATTCTGTAAGTTTACAAGAAGATGAAAAAATAAGGAATTGTATTAAGAACTATGTACAAAAAAATAGGAGAATATCCTCGGGTTTCGAAGGAATTGCACGGATAGAAATTAAAAAAAGGATCGATTTGATCCAGGTCATAATCTATATTGGATTTCCTAATTTCTTAATAGAGAGCCGAACAGGAAGCATCGAAGAATTACAGGTAAATATAAAAAAAAAATTGCATTCTGTGAACCGGAGACTCAATATTGCTATTACAAAAGTGGAAAAACCCTATGGGCAACCTAATATTCTTGCGGAATATATAGCTTTACAATTAAAAAATAGAGTTTCATTCCGAAAGGCAATGAAAAAAGCTATTGAATTAGCTGAACAAACAGATACAAAAGGAATTCAAGTGCAAATTGCAGGGCGGATCAACGGAAAAGAAATTGCACGTGTCGAATGGATCAGAGAGGGGAGAGTTCCCTTACAAACAATTCGCGCTAAAATTGATCATTGTTCCTATACAATTCGAACTATTTATGGAGTATTAGGCATCAAAATTTGGATATTTTGGGAGGAGCAATAATAGACTTTTATTTGTCTTTACTTTCTATTCAGTGATAGAACAAAAAATCACAAACTTGTTCATTCTTTTTCCATTAAATCAAACAAAAATGAGCAATTCCAATTTTATAAGGTTGAATAAAAATTCGATTGACCATTTGTTAGAATTGCTATGCTTAGTGTGTGACTCGTTAATTTTTCTTTAGAGTTAAGAGTTGGGATAAAAAAAAAAGACTGACCCCTACTTAAACTTAATAAGTTACTTAAACTTAACTTAATAAGTATAATAAAAAAACTAATAACTAACTTATTGCTTCGTAATATCAATATCCCAAGAAACAGTCACTATATGAGATGAGTGGATCAATCATATAGTTGCAGCAACTGCAACTAAAATCTTTTCGATAAAAAATCTTATTTATGGATTAGGTTGTGAAGCAAAAATAAAGAGATGTAGATAAATGGAAGGATGAGAGAAAGAAAGAACAAAAATATCAATGATATATGATTCCAATATGTATGGTCTATGAATTACCTCATAAAAGGCAATGTAATAAAGCATCAAAACTGAATAAATATAAAATAATAATAAAATAAAGTGATATGAATAATAAATAATAAAGAGCCTCGAGTTAATAAAAACTAAGTAGATTGACTCGAGAAGAGAAATTTTTTGGGGGAGCTCCATTGCAGAGTTCAGACTTAACCATTAATAGAGAAGCTATAGGAACGATGAAACCTGTGACTGCATAGGATTCTACTGAAAACAAATCCGAATAATTCATTGGGTGGGATGGCGGAACGAACCGAGAAAAAATGAATTTATTTCGAGAAGTCATGGATTGACCTAGAAATAACAAAAAGCAAAGAGTCAATATTCGCCCGCGAAACTTTAGATTACATTACAATATTTTGGCATCATTTGAGAAGGGTCAAAATAAGGATCATTATAAAAAACATTATAAACATTATCTATAATCCATAAATATGCATAATAGAAACATTCTATCTGTATATCCCGTACATACATCTTCCTATATAACAAATTCAATATTGATAAATGTCTTATTGGATTATTTTTTCCATGTGTATCTGTAATATGTCATATTAGTGAATCTTTTCATTCGCGAGGAGCTGGATGAAAGGAAACTTTCGTGTCCAGTTCTGCAGTAGAGATCGAATTAAGAAATGACCATCAACTATAACCCCAAAAGAACCAGATTTCGTAAACAACATAGAGGAAGAATGAAGGGAATATCTTGTCGCGGCAATCATATTTGTTTCGGCAGATACGCTCTTAAAGCACTCGAACCCACTTGGATCACAGCTAGACAAATAGAAGCAGGGCGAAGAGCAATGACACGATATGTGCGTCGTGGTGGAAAAATATGGGTACGCATATTTCCCGACAAACCTGTTACAGTAAGACCCGCAGAAACACGTATGGGTTCGGGGAAGGGATCCCCCGAATATTGGGTATCCGTTGTTAAACCAGGTCGAATACTTTATGAAATGGGTGGAGTATCTGAAACTGTAGCCAGAGCAGCTATTTCACTAGCTGCGTCCAAAATGCCTATACGAACTAAATTTATCAGGATGGAGATGTAGAACTAAATGGTATATTGAGGATGAAAAAACAACTGCAAGTTTATTTATTTCTGGACAGAAAATATTTCTTTTTTTCTTTCCTTCATCCTTTCCATTAAAATAACAAATTCCAATAAAATGATATGATTCAACCTCAAACCCTTTTGAATGTAGCGGATAACAGCGGAGCCCGAGAATTGATGTGTATTCGAATCATAGGAGCTGGTAATTATAGATATGCTCATATTGGTGACGTTATTGTTGCTGTAATTAAAGAAGCAGTGCCAAATATGCCACTAGAAAGATCAGAAGTAATTAGAGCTGTAATTGTACGTACTTGTAAAGAACTCAAACGTGACAACGGTATCATAATACGATATGATGACAATGCTGCGGTTGTCATTGATCAAGAAGGAAATCCAAAAGGAACTCGGGTTTTTGGTGCGATCGCTCGGGAATTGAGACAGTTGAATTTTACTAAAATAGTTTCATTGGCTCCCGAGGTATTATAAATAATACTAAATGAGACTATGATATATCAGAACATCTAAAATAGATCAAATTTAGTGGAGTAGTAGATGGTGTCTCACGCATATACTTTTTTTATAATATTAAAAATGAAACAAAATAAACAAAAAAATGAAAGAAAATAAAACAAAAAAGAGAACATGTTAATTATATCAAAATTAGAAGGCACCAATAATTATAGTTCGCCATGGGTAGGGACATTATTTCCAATATAATAACTTCTATAAGAAATGCTGACATGGATAAAAAAGGAACGATTCGAATAGCATCTACTAATATTACCGAAAATATTGTGAAAATACTTCTACGAGAAGGTTTTATTGAAAACGTTCGGAAACATCAAGAAGGTAACAAAAATTTCTTGGTTTTAACTCTGCGACATAAAAAGACTAGGAAAAGAATACATAGAACTATTTTAAAGCGTATCAGCCGACCTGGTTTACGAATTTATTCCAACTACCAACAAATTCCTAAGATTTTAGGTGGAATAGGAATTGTAATTCTTTCCACTTCTCAAGGTATAATGACGGATCGAGAAGCTCGACGAGAAAAAATTGGAGGCGAACTTTTGTTATATATATGGTGATCCTCCTCCTCCGGTATCCTAATTTTATCTCTAACTTCCTATTTTTTTTATAGAGAAGAAAAGTGAATTATATAACTTTTCCTCCATTAGTTGATACTTCAAGGAGCTTACCTGGAATGAAAGAACAAAAATTGATTCATGAAGGTTTAATTACTGAATCACTTCCCAACGGTATGTTCCGGGTCCGCTTAGATAATGAAGATGTAATTCTAGGTTATATTTCGGGAAGGATCCGCCGTAGTTTTATACGGATACTACCGGGGGATAGAGTCAAAATTGAAGTAAGTCGTTATGATTCAACCAGGGGACGTATAATTTATAGACTTCGAAACAAAGATTCGAACGATTAGATAATTTTTTAAGCATTCCTTTCATTTTCATGACGATACAATTAAAAAAATGCAAGAGACTTATTTTCTTCCAAGGAATAGATTCAACATTAAGGTAAGGAATAATAAATATGAAAATACGGGCTTCCGTTCGTAAAATTTGTGAAAAATGCCGACTGATCCGTCGGCGCGGACGAATTATAGTGATTTGTTCCAATCCGAGACATAAACAGAGACAAGGATAACCCAAAAAACTTTTTAAAATAAAGGAAGAACAAAAGGGGGATTTCTTTTAACATGAAATGGATATTTCCGTATCTTTTCTTTCTGTATATTTCTGACTCATAGTTATGAGATGATAAAATATGACAAAAGCTATACCAAGAATTGGTTCACGTAGGAATGGGCGTATTGGTTCACGTAAGAATGGACGTAGAATACCAAAAGGAATTATTCATGTTCAAGCAAGTTTGAACAATACTATTGTAACTATTACAGATGTACAAGGTCGAGTGGTTTCTTGGGCCTCTGCTGGTACTTTTGGATTCAAAGGCCCAAGAAGAGGGACACCCTACGCTGCTCAAGCAGCAGCAGTAAATGCTATTCGTACTGTAGTTGATCAGGGTATGCAACGAGCAGGAGTTATGATAAAGGGTCCTGGACTTGGAAGAGACGCAGCATTACGAGCCATTTGTAGAAGTGGTATACGACTAAGTTTCGTACGTGATGTAACACCTATGCCACATAATGGATGTCGACCTCCTAAAAAAAGACGTGTGTAGAAATAATAAAAAAGGATTTCAAGAGAAATAAATGATTCAATGATCTGATCTAATAATAGTATTATTATAGTATGGTTCGAGAGGAAGTAGTAGGATCCACTCGAACACTGCAGTGGAGGTGTGTTGAATCAAGAATAGATAGTAATCGTCTTTATTATGGTCGTTTCATTCTGTGCCCACTTATGAAAGGTCAAGCCGATACCATGGGTATTGCCATGCGAAGGGCTTTACTTGGGGAAATAGAAGGAACATGTATCACGTGTGCAAAATCTGAGAAGGTGCCACATGAATATTCTACGATAGTAGGTATTGAAGAATCGGTACATGAAATTTTACTAAATTTGAAAGAAATTGTATTGAGAAGTAATATACATGGAGTTCGAGACGCATCCATTTGCGTCAAGGGCCCTAAATACGTAACCGCTCAAGATATCATCTCACCACCTTCCGTGGAAATAGTTGACACAACACAACATATAGCTAATCTGACGGAACCAATTGATTTGTGTATTGGATTACAAATAAGGAGAGATCGCGGATATTGTACAAAACCAACAATTAACTCTCAA